TATTAATAGGTAGTATATTAGTAGGTCTAGTAAATATTAGTTTATTGGGGAGTATTGTTATAATCTTAATAATAATTCTTCTGGTATCTGTTTACGACGTGTGATTAAAAACGTGGTAGAGAGAATGATTCTCGTTTCAGTTGATTTCATTCAATTCACCGATTGACCAAAAAAATGGACTAATTTAATAAATAATAACTTAGATGAACTTAGATCAATCAAATACTGGTATTTCTATGCAATCATTCGGCCTAACGAATTCGTCATTTAGTTCGTCATTTCGATTGATTGTACCTATGTGGGAGAATTATAATGAGAAATAAAAAGGGAAGATCGGGGTTTACGAAAAAGGAAATAAATAAAAAAAAAAAGAAACAAAAAGAGAGTTAGTTAGGAAAGGAAGGGGGGTTCGAACTAGGTGTATGGAATCTAATCGCTATAAGACAATTTTTGTGGATGTTTTTAAGAATGATTCTAGACTCCGAATTAATCTAAGATACGAATAGTTGGTTTACGTTATAGGGGAAAGACATGTATATGTGATATTAGATATTAACTAGGTATATATGAAATAAAGATATATCTAATTTGGTCTACTATGGTTAATTTATATAGGAATTCCAACGAAAGCCCTTCTGTTTCGTGTTTCGTCTGTAATTTTGTAATTTTGAGTTGAATATTGAATGAAGTTAAATCCAGAATTAAAGAACAAAGAATGATTCGGAAGAAAAGAAAAAAGAAAGAAATGGAAGAATAAAAGGGGTACGGATTCACAAAATTTCGTGTAGGGGAGCTAAAAAAAAAAGATATATTGAAGTAGTTCGAATAATTCACGAATATTTTTTTTATTTCAATTCAGGGTTCTTAGTTACTTTAAAACTGAATAAATTGGATCGATGGAATAAGTAAGTCATAATTCCTTGGTTGATTGTATCATTAACTATTTCTTTATTTTTTTTTTGTTTTCGTGCGAGGAACTTATCATGAATCCACTGATTTCTGCTGCTTCCGTTATTGCTGCTGGATTGGCCGTAGGGCTTGCTTCTATTGGACCTGGAGTTGGTCAAGGTACTGCTGCGGGACAAGCTGTAGAAGGAATTGCGAGACAACCAGAGGCAGAGGGAAAAATACGAGGTACTTTATTGCTTAGTCTGGCTTTTATGGAAGCTTTAACAATTTATGGACTGGTTGTGGCATTAGCACTTTTATTTGCGAATCCGTTTGTTTAATCCTACAAAGAAAAGTCCATATCTATTTCTTTTTTGATTTCCTTGGGTTTTCTGCTCTTGCTTTTTTTGAATTCTATTCCGATTTCCATTTCTTATTATTTTCTTATTATTCGTTGGGACAAAAAACCATGTAAAGGACCGATTTGGGGAAGAGAAATTGGCATGTCAATTCGTTTTCTTTCTTTACTCTTAGTCCAATGGAGCTTTTTTTGAGAAGTATTGGAACAAACGAAATATTTCGAAATTCACATAACATAAGATCCGATACTGAATTCTAATAAGTATAATTCGTATTGGAAATTTCCAATTGAAAAAAAAATCCATTGCCATTTCTAAATTATCTATTTTTTTTGATTCTATTTAGTAGTATTTAGAAAAATGAAAATAATAGAATAAATAAAAAAAAAAAAAATAAAATATAGATAATTATTCTATTTATAAGAATAAGAAAGAGGAGATCATATGAAAAATGTAACCGATCCTTTCCTTTCCTTAGGTTATTGGTCATCCGCCGGAAGTTTCGGGTTTAATACTGATATTTTAGCAACAAATCCAATAAATCTAAGTGTAGTGCTTGGTATATTGATTTTTTTTGGAAAGGGAGTGTGTGCGAGTTGTTTATTTCAAGAATAGGTTGGATTCAACCAACTGCACTTGATTTTTTGGTATAAGTAGGAAAGAAAAGGTGCATGATTCCACGAATTACTTCTGAATAAATTAAGAAATCATATTTAAGAACCATAGCATTTCGTGATTCATTGGGAAATCTACTTTGATTCTCTATCAACCAATAATGTGGAACCATTAACAGGGTTAAAGCTAAACCGTTTAAAGTCCAGATACAAGCAGGGTACTCTTTCTACTACCATGTTAATCCAGAAATGGTTTCAAAACGAAGAGTTGGAATTTTTTTTTTCGATAGAAAACACTCATGTCGATAAAAAAAGGATTTGAACCTTTTATTTCATTGGAAAAAACTTAGAAAAAGGTGTATTTCAACCCCCTTTTTTCTTTTTTATCCAATATGCTAAATCGATGACCTATGTATAAAGTAAGAGGAATTCTTTGGATTTGAGGAAAAAAAGAAACAACTTTGCTGACAATTATTTGTTTGGTCAGAAGAGTCCTCCGAATATTATTTTTTTGGATTAGTGATCAGTTTCGATATTTTTATAGTCGAATATAACTAGAGAAGAGAGGACAGGCTCATTACATTAAAAAAAAAAAAAAAGATATGGAAGTTCTGATAAGTTTCAGAAGTAATTGAGCGT